GAGTTCCCCTACAAACCATTCGAGCTAAAATTGATTATTGTGCCTATACAGTTCGAACTATCTGTGGCGTATTAGGTATCAAAATTTGGATATTTATAGATGAGGAATAAAAAGACTTTCCTTGACTTTTCTTTTTTTTTTTTTACTCCCAAAATCCAACAAAAAATAAGAAACTAGTTCATTTTTTTGATTAAAGATAAAAAAAGAGCTCTTAATTCCGTAATTCTTTAATTTTATAGGGTTGAATAAAAATTCGATTGAATTTTTGATATAATTGCTATGCTTAGTGTGTGACTCGTTGGTTTTTTTAGGGATAAGATTAAAAAAAAAAGCCCCCTAGTATAAACTAATAACTATAGAACTAAAAACCAACTCATTACTTCGCATTATCTAAATCCAACAAACCAGTCAAGATATGATAGATTATTAATATCATTGTAGCAACTGAAATCTCTTTTTCATAAACTAAAAAAATAAAAAAATCCGATTCTAAGTTGTGAACCAGAATATAGAAAAAAGATGTGGGTAGAGGGATGAGAGAAAGAGAGAAAAAGAATATCGATGATATAGAATTCCAATATGTAAGGTCTATGAGTCATCTCATAAAAGGCAATGTAATAAAGCATCAATACTGATTCATACATAATTAAATGATAGATATAGAACAAAAAAACCAAGAGCCCTGAGCCAATAAAGACTAAGAAAATTGACTCAAGAACAAATTGAATTAAGAGCTCCGTTGTAGAATTAAGACCTAACCATTAAACAAGAAGCGATGGGAACGATGGAACCCATGAATGCAGAAGATTTTATTGAAACCAAAGCCTAACAATTCATTGGTTGGGATGGCGAAAGGAACTGAGAAATAATTTATCTATTCTGATCTGAGACGTAATGAACTAACCTTACAACTGAAATAGATATTAGAGTAAATATTCGCCCGCGAAAACGTTATTTTTTGGATTGCTAAATTTTGGATTTAGGGCAATCCGATACGATAAAATGAAAAAAAAAAATATTTTTGATAAAAATAAAAAATAAATAGAAATATATATTTAATATCTTTAGTTATATATCCAAAATACCTAAACAAGGTATATACAAATGACTAATAGATTAGATGAAATATCAAAGAATCTCGCAATTTCATCTATTATTCATTAAACATATTTCAATTCAAATTTAATATTTTGAATACTTTTATTCGTGAGGAGCTGGATGAGACGAAACTCTCACGTCCGGTTCTGTAGTAGAGATGGAATTCAGAAACAACCAAACCATCAACTATAACCCCAAAAGAACCAGATTCCGTAAACAACATAGAGGACGAATGAAGGGAATGTCTTATCGAGGTAACCATATTAGTTTCGGTAAATACGCTCTTCAAGCGCTTGAACCCGCTTGGATCACATCTAGGCAAATAGAAGCAGGGCGCCGGGCAATGACACGAAATGCACGTCGTGGTGGAAAAATATGGGTACGTATATTTCCCGACAAACCGGTTACAGTAAGACCCACAGAAACACGTATGGGTTCGGGTAAGGGCTCTCCTGAATATTGGGTAGCTGTTGTTAAACCAGGTCGAATACTTTATGAAATGGGCGGAGTCGCAGAAAATATAGCCAGAAAAGCAATTTCAATAGCAGCGTCCAAAATGCCTATCAAAACTCAATTTATTATTTTGGTATAAGAATGTAGAACTAAAGAAAATAGAGCCTGGGAATGAAAAAGGCAAGGTTTCTTTTTTTTCTTTTGACAAAGAATATTTCTTTCTTTTTTTTTGCATTGAAACAACAAATAAAAAAATGATTAAACCTCAGACACATTTGAATGTAGCAGATAACAGCGGGGCTCGAGAATTGATGTGTATTCGAATCATAGGAGCTAGTAATCGTCGATATGCTTATATTGGTGACGTTATTGTTGCTGTGATTAAGGAAGCAGTACCAAATATGCCCCTAGAAAGATCAGAAGTGGTCAGAGCTGTAATTGTACGTACCCGTAAGGAACTGAAACGTGACAACGGTATGCTAATACGATATGATGACAATGCCGCAGTTGTCATTGATCAAGAAGGAAATCCTAAAGGAACTCGCGTTTTTGGTGCGATCGCCCGGGAATTGAGGCATTTAAATTTTACTAAAATAGTCTCATTGGCGCCCGAGGTATTATAATAGTCTTAAAATATAAGATGAGACTATGATATAGTTATAGTAGGGTATTAGAAAGAAATAGATTCAAATTCATTTAGTAGATTGTGGTTTACGCATATACCTTTAATTTAATAATAAAATTTTTATTCATAAACAAATAAAATAAGTAAAAAAAAGCAAAAAACATGTTAATTATATCAAAATTTTTGGGCAACAAGAATTTTACTCCATTATGAGTAAGGACACTATTGCTGACATATTAACCTCTATACGCAATGCTGATATGGATAGAAAAAGAGTCCTTCGAATAGCATATGCTAATATCACCGAAAACATTGTTAAAATACTTTTACGAGAAGGTTTTATCGAAAATGTGAGGAAACATCGAGAAAGCGACAAATATTTTTTGGTTTCAACCCTGCGACATAAACGAAATAGAAAAGGGCCCTATAGAAATCTTTTAAATTTAAAACGGATCAGCCGGCCTGGTTTACTAATCTATTCTAACTATAAAAGAATTCCTAGAATTTTAGGCGGAATGGGAATTGTAATTCTTTCCACTTCTCAAGGTATAATGACAGGCCGAGAGGCTCGACTAAAAGGAATAGGCGGAGAAATTTTGTGTTATATATGGTAATACTTCTTATATCTGCATTGGATACGAGACTTCCTATTTGTTGTGAAAAAAAAAAACTAAAAAAAAAACGCGAAGTGTATAATCTTATTCCTCCTACATTAGTTAATACTTTAAGGAGGTTTTACCCGGAATGAAAGAACAAAAATGGATTCATGAGGGTTTAATTACTGAATCGCTTCCCAATGGTATGTTCCGGGTTCGTTTAAATAATGAGGATCTTATTCTAGGTTATGTTTCAGGAAAGATCCGACGTAGCTTTATACGGATACTGCCAGGAGATAGAGTCAAAATTGAAGTAAGTCGTTATGATTCAAGCAGAGGGCGTATTATTTATCGACTCCGCAACAAAGATTCGAATGATTAGGTAGTTTTTTAACTTTAATATTCTCCTTTTCGTGGGAATACGATTCGAAATTAAAAATTTCAAGAAACTTATTTTCTTCCAAGAAGTCGATTCAAAATTAAGGTTAAGGTATGAAAAATATGAAAATAAGAGCTTCTGTTCGTAAAATTTGTGAAAAATGTCGACTAATCCGTAGGCGGGGACGAATTATAGTAATTTGTTCCAACCCGAGACATAAACAAAGACAAGGATAGTCTAAAAAATACTTTCTAAAAGACCCGATCTACAAATAAAAAAAGGATCTGTTTTGATAAGAAATGGATATATCCATTTATCTATATATATATATATGACTCATATTTATGAGATGATAAAATATGGCAAAAACTATACCAAGAATTGGTTCGCGTAGGAATGGACGTATTGGTTCACGTAAGAATACACGTAGAATACCAAAGGGATTTATTCATGTTCAAGCAAGTTTCAATAATACCATTGTGACTGTTACAGATGTAAGAGGTCGAGTGGTTTCTTGGTCTTCTGCCGGTACTTGTGGATTTCGGGGTACAAGAAGAGGGACACCTTTTGCTGCTCAAACCGCAGCTGGAAATGCTATTCGTACAGTAGTCGATCAAGGTATGCAACGAGCAGAGGTCATGATAAAGGGTCCCGGTCTCGGAAGAGATGCAGCATTACGGGCTATTCGTCGAAGTGGTATACTATTAACTTTTGTACGGGATGTAACTCCTATGCCACATAATGGCTGTAGACCCCCTAAAAAAAGACGCGTGTAAAAAAAAATCAACATTAAAGAAATTTCAAGAGAAATAAACAATTCGACCAAATAATATTATATTACTATGGTTCGAGAGAAAGTAACCATATCTACTCGGACACTAGAGTGGAAGTGTGTTGAATCGAGGACAGACAGTAAGCGCCTTTCTTATGGACGTTTTCTTTTGTCTCCACTTATGAAAGGTCAAGCCGACACCATAGGCATTGCGATGCGAAGAGCTTTACTTGGAGAAATAGAAGGAACATATATTACACGTGCAAGATCTGAGAAAATACCACACGAATATTCTACCATAGTGGGTATTCAAGAATCAGTACATGAAATTTTAATGAATTTGAAAGAAATAGTATTGAGAAGTAATTTATACGGAACTTGTGACGCGTCTATTTGTATTAAGGGTCCTGGGTATGTAACAGCTCAAGATATCATCTCACCGACTTATGTGGAAATCGTTGATAATACACAACATATAGCTAGCTTGACGGAACCGATTGATTTTTGTATTGGATTACAAATTGAGAGGAATCGCGGATATCGTATAAAAAGTTCAAATAACTTTCAAGACAGAAGTTATCCTATCGATGCTGTATTCATGCCTGTTCGAAAAGCAAATCATAGCATTCATTCTTATGGGAATGGAAATGAAAAACAAGAGATACTTTTTCTCGAAATATGGACAAATGGAAGTTTAACTCCGAAAGAAGCGCTTCATGAAGCGTCCCGAAATTTGATTGATTTATTTATTCCTTTTTTCCATACAGAAGAAGAAAACTTCAATTTAGACGACAATCAACACAAGGTTACTTTACCTCTTTTTACCTTTCATGATAAATTGGTTAAACTAAGGAAAAACAAAAAAAAAATTGCATTGAAATATATTTTTATTGACCAATTAAAATTGCCTCCCAGAATCTATAATTGCCTCAAAGGATCCAATATATATACATTATTGGATCTTTTGAATAACACTCAAAAGGATCTTATGAAAATTGAACATTTTCGTATAGAAGATGTAAAAGAGATATTGGGCATTCTAGAAAAGCAGTTTGAAATAGATTTACCGAAAAATTA